TAATCCCGCGGATACATATAATTCAGAAGAATATGTGCGCGATTCATATACAGCATCTCTTTCTTTTATCAACGGTTCTACTAATTGATATGTTTCCACAAATAATTGAAATTCAATTTCTTGATCTGTATCTTCAATTTTTGGAAACTTATAAAGCTCCTCTGTTAAGCTCTGATCAATGAACCTAGAAAATCCTTCAAATTGTATCTGATTAAATCCAGGTATTGTAAACATTCCTGCATTTTCATCCCCCAGCATTTTGAATTTCCCATTTATTGAAAAAAAAAAATCCCATTATTGGATCGTTCTTCATCCAATTATATGGATCAATCTAGCAATGATGGAATTTTTTTATATTCTGTTTACAGAATCACATAAAATTTTATCTAACTCTATATATGGAATGTGTAAAATACGTATGAACGGAGGAATAAAGAAAATTTTATACTCAAATTGGAATTTGCAGCAGATATAACTGGAAAGGAATTGAGAAATTCCACTTAACTTCGACTTATGGAGTTTTGTATAGAATAGCAAAACAAAAAGTGATTCAATTTATAATACCATTATTATGATATTCAATATTTCAATATAATTGAATATCAGTAAACTAAAAGGATTCGGGATTTTATCTGTTTGATGAGATAAAGACCCAATAATCAGAAACAATATTAAAGTGGATTTTTTTAGCACTTAGTCTTTTTCGTGGATTTCATTTCATTGCTCAGTTCAAAAAAAAAGGTTCGTGAGATATATTTTTCTCTATTTTTTTAATAGACTTCGTATCATATAAATCATATTCATATAAATCATATAATATAATAAAATATAATAATATGTTTGAATAATATGTTTGAAGTGCATAAAAAGGTCTCTGAACTATACGCAAATATAACTATAGCTATTTATATATACATCTCTCCTTTTATTTCAGTTCTATTCTGGACAGTACATGCTGTGCTCTATCAAAATTTCTATATTTTTTATTCAATTTTGAATTGAATAGAAAATTTTCTATAGGAATTATAGACAGATAAGATATCCGATTAGATATCTGTATAAGAATTTCTATTCTGGGATTTACATATACTCATAATTATTGTTATAATTAACATTGAGAAGGATTCTTTTTTATTGAAACATAACTAATCAATATTGATTAGTTATGTTTCAATTTTTATTTTCTTATATCATTAGGGAAAAAAGGGAAAAACAATTTTCGATTCAAATCCAAGATTTTTTCACGCATTCCCAGTCAATAGTTAAAGGTTCCAATTTGTCCAGAATTTTGTCTTTTGTGACTGAAAATTGACATTTGGTTTTTCATTTCAATAGAAAGTGAAAAAATTTGGATAATGTATGTTTTGAGATACTATATAAAATTAATCGAAGAGATAGATCCAAAAAAGGAACGATTTCTTTTATTTTAGGAAAGGAATTAAGATTAAGACAAATAGGATTCAAGACACAAGTACAAAAAAAGTTTGGTGTCCCCTAGAAGGGGGGGTATATTTTCGTCTATTTTGTAGCGCCTTGGCGGCATGGCCGAGTGGTAAGGCGGGGGACTGCAAATCCTTTTTCCCCAGTTCAAATCCGGGTGTCGCCTGATCAACAAAACAAAAGACGCGAAATATTTTATTGCCGCTTTGCTGATATAACTTGTTGAATTTGCTCCCAACAGAAACACGTGGGGTAAAAGTACTCTTGATATTTCCTTGATTCTAAACATTTAAAAGTTCTGTTCTCTAAAGTGTTGTAAATTCTTGGCTCTAGGATTCAAGGAAAATTTATAGTAGTGAAAGGGAATCGGTAAATCTTGATAGAATAGACCTTCTACTATTAATGTAATGCCTACTGACTGGGTCTTGAATTAAATTGGATAGCGGAGCAAAGAATCAAATTAGTACTCGTCGAAAAGGCGGAAGTTACTTTGTATACAAACTTAGAAAAGTTCCTGAGTACTCAGGAATTCAATCAATCGAATAGCGATTGAATGGATAATTGGCTTTTATCCACATATCCATTTTTTACATATATATATTTCCTTTTTTTTTATATAAAATTATATAAAAAAAAAGTAATTTTTATATTTTTATTTTTCTTATTTTTCTATTTTTATATATTTTTATATAAATTTTATATTTTTATATAAAGTAGAAATAATATATATAGCAAATAAATAAAATAGATCAAATGGAAAAAGGATATTCAAAAAAAAAAATAGGGATATGTAATAGATAGTGATCTATCTTGATTCTATATTTTTCGATTTTTTGACTTAATGAAGTGCAACAAAAGAAAGAATAGGTCTTATTATTCTTACATCTTAGTAACATTTTCTTGACACTTCCGGGAGTGCCGTTGCGTATTTTATTTGTACTTAATGTTTTTCGATTCTACTAGCAATCATATAAGAACTTCTTATAATTAATAATTAATTGTATTTTTTGTATTGTTTCATCAATGGTATTGGACAGAATCCTTTTTTTTTTGACTCCGCGCTAGCGGTTTATTATTAGTGAACAATAATTATTAATGAACAATACTGGAAAAATTCTTTCATATTCATAGAAATAGGGGACATAATTCACATGGATATAGTAAGTCTCGCTTGGGCTGCTTTAATGGTAGTCTTTACATTTTCCCTTTCACTCGTAGTATGGGGCAGAAGTGGTCTCTAAGGGTACTAGTAATTGAGTTAAAAAATGAAACCAATTCTTTTCTAGATCGTTTTGTTTTGCAAAGACTTTTTGATTTAACTATTTAAATTGAATTGAATTCAATTATTGAATTCAATTCAATTTCTATTGGATTCGCATGGAGTAATCTATTCTATGAATAATACCCTTTTAATCATAATCAACTCAAACAAATATTTCAATGATTCCCGTGCTCATATTTCTAAAGTGATCATATTTCGAAAGTAAAAGGAATATAAATGATAGGAAATTGATTTCAACCGAATTCTTCCTAAATTTTTTAGTTCGATAAACAGGCTCTTACCAGAATTATATATAGATAATGAGGAAAAGTGTAATCCTTTTTTTTTTACCTTTTTTATTTGTTTTTGTTTGAGTTTTTCCTGTTCAAAGAGAAAAGAGAAGAAAGTAGTTCTTTTATTAGTTATTAACTAATTATTTAATAAATAAAATAATTATTTTATTAGTTCTTAAATAATTATTTAATTAAAATTAAGTGGATTTTCTTTTTCTTTCTTTTCTATGAGAAATAAGATAGACATATTGATTCTCCAACGAGATATTAGGTATAATAAGATATTTTCTTGGACAAGTCACAAACACGCACGTAGTGCTTAGTTTAATGTTTTATTATTTTAAAAATTGGATTTATGCGATACTTCATTCTTCATTGATTTATTTCATATCATGATTCAAAAGTTAAAAATCCGCGAGGTTTACTAATCCTTTTCGCTGAAATTTGAAAAAGTTTTTATAGAACTCATTTATTTGGATGACCTGTTAATTGCTCAATCGATTACTTTTTTTAGAGTGTTAAAAAAAGATTTCTCGATTTTATTTTATTAATATATGTCCAGATTATTATTATTTTTCCCTTTCAGTGATTTTATTCTTTCGGCAGATGTCATGTCGGGATTCATATTGAAAATAATCAGAAATCTAACAATTAGAATCGTAAGAGTAAGGATGGGTTTTCGATTATTTCAGATTAATTGGAATCAACACAAAACAAATCAAATTAAATAGATGCAAAAAGAAATCGAATTGGGATTACATATAGATAATTGATATCTAGATAGATGAATATGAAGATGACATTCTAGATTGATCGATATTAAACCTATATCTTTATTATAACTTTCAGATATACTGGAATAACAAAATGAGATCCGATAGTATGGTAGATCCTTCTTTCTACCATACTATCGGATCTCATAGAATACTACTGATTCTAGTTCGCTCTTTTTATCTAAGATGCGAAATTGGAATCCTTTTCATTTTTTTTTTCTGCAATCATTGATAAGAAGTAAGAAGTCAAGTTTCATTCAAATCAATCACTTTGACTAACAGTTTTTACGTAAATTATAAGTAAAAAGGCAGTAGGAACTAGAATGAACAATGCAGTAGCAATAAATGCGAGAATATTTACTTCCATAATCTCATCCTTTCTCTTTTCTTTACGTCGCAATAACTCGGGATTTAATCCCATAGAGATGATAAATCTTTCGCCTATAAATTGGATAAATTCCATGTTGATCATGTCGAATCGGATCAATATCATGAATAACAATATCTGAGCTATCAAATCGATTCATCGTCGAAAATTGAATAGTATAACATAGAAAGATTGTTTATCCATATCAAATCAAAAAATGGAGTTCTGCTCTAATCGATAATTTCTTTTCTTTACTCTTTACTTTATTTTGATTTATATTTTGATTTATACTTTATTTTTCTTTATTCTTCTTTTCCATTCTTTTCTATTCTATCAAACTATCGCCTTTCTTGTACAATCATCTGCCGAAGTATCATCTAACCGCCTTTACACTTACATTGGTTCCAAACAAACCTAACAAACCCAAACAAATAATGGAAGCCAAACTAAAAAAAGGGGGAGTTAAGTTCTAAACTCTTTTGTTTTTTAATGATCTAATCTTATTGGCTTATTGGAAGACAAAAAACTGTGATAAAGACAAACTCAGTCTCAGTACGATATTTCTTGGAATCCTGAATATGGCGGGACTTAAATTCTCCTATTTGTCACCCTTTTACAGAAAAGGGGAAGATGGGTTGATGTATTTTTTATTGGATTTGGATCCGTCGGGACTGACGGGGCTCGAACCCGCAGCTTCCGCCTTGACAGGGCGGTGCTCTGACCAATTGAACTACAATCCCAGGGAAATGAAATAAAGTGTACAGGATACATATTCTATCGCCTCCTTGAACTAGAGAGGCAAGTGGTATATTGCTATCCACATGGATATATACTTTATTGATAACGGCACGGATTACTAGTTATCTTTTCCTTATTTCAAATCAAAATAGCTCGATCATTAGCAAGATCAGAATTTGTGTAAAAAAATAGAGCAAATCAAATAAATAACAGGAAGAGATATATCAGAAATTTTTACTTTTTTCCATATCAGGCATTTCGAGAGAACAAAGGGGTTCTATCATTTCATGGCGGATCAGTGAATTATTGGGCCGAGCTGGATTTGAACCAGCGTAGACATATTGCCAACGAATTTACAGTCCGTCCCCATTAACCGCTCGGGCATCGACCCAGGAAGAATCAATTCCAGACTTATTATATTAATAATCCATGATCAACTTCCTTTCATAATACCCTACCCCCAGGGGAAGTCGAATCCCCGCTGCCTCCTTGAAAGAGAGATGTCCTGAACCACTAGACGATGGGGGCATCCCGACCGTCAACACGCTATGCTCATAGTATGAACAGTTTTTTGAAATTGTCAATATAACGAAATCATATGACTAGATTCCAAAGATCTTTCCGTCTTTCCGGATTCCGTAGAATTTTGAAATTCGTCATTTATATTCGTGATTTAGTCATTATAATCGCCATTATCCAGTAATTTTCGATTAATTATATTATATTATTTAATTATATTATATAAGATTATATTAGAATTATATAAATATAATCCCTTATTATTTCTATAATATAAAATATAATAGAAATAATAATAGAAAATAGAAATAGAAAAAATAGAAATAATAATAGAAAATAGAAATAGAATGGAAGAATAGAAAAAATAGGAAGGATCCTTTGATCTGCCAGAAAGCCAGAAAAGTAAATCCCATTTCTTCCACTTTCATTCATTAATTCACTCAGTGTTAAGATAGATAGACATATCTCTATCTCACGCTAAACCAGGAAATTAACAAATGATAAATATGGAAATCCAGGTAGGGGGATAAGTATCAACAAATTCTCAATTTTTTTTTTTTTTTCTAAGAATTTTGTTCAGGGGGACAAATAGAATCTCTTCATCAGTGATTCGATGAAATATCTTGGATCTATGTTGAATTGGTAAGTACATGTATCAATCAAATGCATTTTTTTTTTATTAGGATGGGAGTCAATTCAATTGGGTTCGGCCTTGAAAACAATTCATTCCATTGATATTCATCAAATTGATATTTATCAAATTCAATAAACCATTTTTTTTTTTACCTATATTTACTAATTTAGCCTATACTCTACTCATCAGGTAAATTTAATTTATCGTTTATGACGAAGCTACTATGAATCTACATCTACTCCATATATTTAATTATATTTAGTATATGTATATTTAGATTTATTAGAATCTATTTCATATATTTAATATATTTCATTTACTATATTTACTTTACATTACTATATTTACTTATTACTATATTTACTTTACATTACTTTACATAGATTTGATTTCTAATCACCATAGATATATCCTATCCGCATAATGGCTGATTCAGGAATTGAATCAAAGAGGCCCTTTTAACTCAGTGGTAGAGTAACGCTATGGTAAGGCGTAAGTCATCGGTTCAAATCCGATAAGGGGCTTTACCTCTTTTTTCAGTTTTTTGATAAAACTCCAGCGGTAGTATTTCTATTTGCATTTGCAAGGAGAATAGAAATATTGTTGATATTTGGAATAATTTGTAATAAAAAATTATACATTATAATTAATTATTCAATTTTAAATAATATAAATTAGAAAAGTATTTTATTATAAAGTATTTTATTATAATAAATAATAATAATATAATAAATTAATGATAAGTTGACTCTTAAATCTCCAAATTTTTCTATTTTACATTATTCTAATCTAATTAATTATAAAGATTAAATTATAAATTAATAAAAGAAAAGTAAGTGGACCTAACCCATTGAATCATTACTATATCCACTATTATGATATTCAAATTCGATATAGATGAAATTCGAACAGTAGATCCGCTTTTTCTTTCATTTTTATATTTCTTTTTCTTTGGACTCCGAAAAAATCTGTCGATATTTCTGATTAAATCTTCTTGTTCCTAGTTATTCTATAAGAATAAATTAATATTTCTTTCCTCCACAGAAAAGTTTAGTTGAAGTCATAATATAAGACATATAATATATAAGAGAGATCTTAAATATCTTTCTTTGATTCCAGAACACAAGATAAATTTATATTGATATCTATACTTATATAAGATTTATATATAATAAACAAGATTTATATATCTATTAGACTATTAGATCATGGTTTCATGTACCAAATATTCCCATATCGATGCATACAATATATTTATTCCGACAATATAATTGTAATGTAGACTAGGTGTAAGAAAAATACTTTCATTTCAAGTTTACCATTATTTATAATATTGTAGTGAAGTGAATAATAGGAAAATTCATTCCCCTTATTCGTTTTTCGTTTTCTTTTCTGACAGATAGAAAGTCAATAGAAAATATTCAAAGTGCCTTTCTTGCTTTGATCTGTTAAAAGACATATTCTGGTGTTTTCTA